GATTATGTTTCGCAATTTCATAACCCAATTTTTCAATTTCTAAGTAACCTTGGATACAAATCACGATAATGTATATTGTTCCTCGAATCTGTCATTGAGAGGTAAAGGATTAAATCCTTTTAAGAAATAAAGTTTTTGATCGGAATATGAATCAAACCGAAAGACCCCTTAACTATTAAGGGGGTTAATAGAACGAATCACACTTTTACCACTAAACTATACCCGCTACAATGCGATTATTGTATACAAATGGACCTTTTGTCGATTTTGTCGAAGAGGGGAATTGGACGTAATCAAGATAGGATTAGAAAAGAATCATGAAAAAATGAGATTCCGAAAAGAAAGGGGCCTTATTTAAATAACTAAGTTCTCTCTTTTCTTTTGCTGGAGGAGTTTTGATAGATAGGGCTCGCCAAAACAAACCATTGAAATTATAACATAAAAATGCATTGTGTGTAAGAATTCATAGTTTTCTTTTTTGATTCCCCTAAGGTAGTAAAGTCAATCAAAAAAGAAGAAAGAATAATAAGAAATGACACAAAGTCCTTCTTCTTTTTTTTTGTTGTTCAACCATTTTTGTTTTCAAATCAGATAAATCATTTTATTTAGGATTCGTTGAAACAAAAAAAAAGGCCCGGCTAGGTACTGACCAGGCCAGGCCATGGAAATAAAAAGGCCCTTTCGAACAAAATCAAAGCAAAGAGGTCTTCTTTAGTTTTCTTTCTATTGTTTGTATCTTTTGAATCTTTCGCGTCCTTACTTTATCTAAATAGAATTGCTGATAAAAATTGTACATCGTTATATAATAAAGACAGAGAAAGAACGAATTTTTGAATCCTTAGATTATATGTAATGTAACATAGTAATTATCTTTTTCAATTGGGAGAGATGGCTGAGTGGACTAAAGCGGCGGATTGCTAATCCGTTGTACGAGTTTTTCGTACCGAGGGTTCGAATCCCTCTCTTTCCGTTTCCGTTGATCACTTGATATTTGATTTATCTTTCCAATTTTGCAAACTTTTTTCTAGTTAAACGCGTGGAATAGAAAAAATCCTAAGAAAATTTAAAAATCAAGCAAGGAAAACTGATTTTTTATTTTATTCTTCACGTCCAGGATTACGTCCTGGATCATTAGATAGGAATCCAAAGATGAAGAGAGAAACAAAGAATATCACTACTGTGTAAACGAAGAGTTTGAGAGTAAGCATTACACAAGCTCCAAGATCATTTTTTGAAAAAAAAAGAGAATAGATCCTCTATTTTTATACCACATATCGTGTTTTGACACCAAGAAATGAAGTGCTTTCTAGAAATAGAAAATAATTTTCAGAAATGAAAATTCATTTCATTTGTAAGAAGAGTCCTTCATTACATTACCAAACAAAAACTTATTTCATACCCACAATTAGATATTGTGGGGGACCCTAATAGGATAAGGTCTTTCACTGGAAAGGGGTCCGAATGGGAAAATGGGATGAGTCGGATTTATCGCAGCTATCCACGAATTTCAATTTTGAATCGAGGATTGATACTGTAAGACTTATCTGATCTTATCAATTGTTAGAATTTTTTTTTTTTTCTTGAATAAATCATGACTTTTCTACGATAGTATTAAAGATCTCATCGAAAACTTACAGCAGCTTGCCAAACAAAGGCTAAGAGAAAAAAGAGTAGAGGTATGACTGGCATAATATCTACGATTGGATTCAAAAAAGCATAGGCCTCGGGCAATTTGGCCAAGAAAGGACTACTCGAATAAAGAGTAGAATTAAGACAGATACAGATTAAACTAAAGATATTAAGCATAACAGACATTTTGTTCTTGGAGATAATTGCATTTTGATTGAGTTATTGATATAAGGAAAAATGAAGAAAGTAAGGTTGACAAAAAGATCCTTCTTTTTCTTTGAATCCACCCAATCAAAACTCCTCCAATTCTCAACAGAGAATAGAAGAAATTATACTTTCATACAATATCTTAATTGAATTCTATGTAATGATCAATAAATTCAGGTAAATTCTATACCTACATGTATAAAAATTCTAAAAAAAATCTAATCTATTTTATAGATATTTGGACTGAAATTGACGAACAACCAAGAACAATATTATTCTTTATTAGTGTCCAATAGAAATTGGGGCGTGGCCAAGTGGTAAGGCAACGGGTTTTGGTCCCGCTATTCGGAGGTTCGAATCCTTCCGTCCCAGAGCATATCCATTCTATCAGAATAAAGATTGCTTTTTTGAACAACGTTCTGTTTAAAGGTCTAATATTGGATAGAATGTGATTCATGTTTCTGATTTTGAATCGAAATGCGAAAGAACCAATATTCCCTATCCCAATTATTCATTTTCTGTGGATTTCTGAATTCTAAACAAGAGGGAGTTCTTAGTACTAATGAAATTCAATCAATGGGATTAAGTCTTTTAAGACTGGGTTAGGGTAAAATAAAAATAGGAGCAAGAACTTAATCTGGACTTGTTTGTCTTTGTACCTAGA